GATCATAAAATAAGGGGATTGGAAGAAATCCACCGGAATAATTTAAATGGAGTTCCCCGGAGAATGAACTCCGGGAAGGTAGAGTAGAAATTAGTATTAGTATAATAAAATATGATAAAGCGATAAAGTCGTCAAAATGAGCGAATGCGTTCAATAAAAAAAAAAGGATTTCTTCTTCTTCCCCGATTCTTTTTTTTTTTTTTGTCTTACGACACGACAATCAAATCCGGATTCTCCGATTTTTCGAACAAAACATCAATCGGCGTTTGAGTTCGGATTGGAATTTTGATTCAATTGAAGAGTAAGCCTATTTATTTCTGGTTCTAAGACCAGTAGTTCTAGCGGTCGACTCAGTTCTTTCAAATTGTTTCTCGTTATTAAGAAAAGGTAACAAAGATAAAATACGGGCTTGTTTTATAGCAATAGTAATTAATCGTTGTTGTTTTAAGGTCAATCTATTCACTCGTCTCGATAATATTTTCCCTTGTTCACTAATAAATCGACTAATTAAACTCATGTTTCTATAATCAATTCGATCCCCCGATTGGATCGGGGGCAAACGCCTACGAAAAGATCGCTTGGATTTAAGAAAAGGTCGCTTGGATTTATCCATGGTTTGTTTATTCCTTATCCCGAAAATCCTATTTCGGTCAAATCACAATCACAAATGAATTAAGAAATAGGATTTGGTTTGTTTATATATAGATTTGTTTCTATTTAAACATATGTTATATATATAATATGTCATTTTTCCTGTTCCTTGGAAGGGTGACACACAGGCACTCGGTTCGATCTATTTCTTTATCTCCCCATGAATCGTATGTTTGTAACAATAAGGACAGAATTTTCTCAATTCCAATCGACTAGGTGTATTGTGTCGATTCTTTTGAGTAATATATCTGGAAACGCCCGTTGATTCTTTATTAACACCGTTTCGGACACAATTGGTACATTCCAAAATAACCGTTACTCGGACATCTTTACTTTTGGCCATGAACCTCCTTTGGGTTTTTGATTCACTCAACTCTTCTATTTTTTCGATCCGAAGCGAAGAAGAAAGGAACGAAAAAAAAAAAAAAGAAGTTGCTAACTCGAAATCCAATTCAAATTAATTATGAAAGATTTCGTTGCAACGAATAGTAAATAAAAATAATAAGTAATACAATGATTTCTAACTCTATTTAGAATTGCAGTACAGTATTTTATTTAAGTATCTTGTATGATACTGTTACCCTAGACCCACATTTCCATTTTCGTTCTCACTCTATTATTAATTATTAAGTTAATTCGAGCCTGAACCCGAGTTTCGCTGAGGTTGAATCCACTTTTATTCTTTCTCTTTCCTACCTTTCTAAAAAAAGAAAAAAGAGAGGGAGAGTAATTAGTCACAGATATTTGATTGTATCTCTAATCTTCTTCAACCCTTCCCATGTCAATAACTAGAATGAAAAAAAAGGGAATGTCAACGCATCCGGGAAGAAACGATTAATCTCTATCAATAGACCTGCTAAAGACCCGAACCATAGAGTACTTAGTACCGGTGCCACGGAGAGATATGTTTTTAGATCTCGCATTGAAAATTCTCCTTCTTTATTGTAATACATAATGGTAATACATATATGATCAGATGCATATGTAGTTAAGGACTACTTGTATTTGTACGCGGAATCCCTAATTCAAATTGAAATGTACAATGATTCGGCGGATAAAATTTTGTTTCCTTTTCTTATTTATTAAAAGAGAAAAATACGTCCCTTTCTTCCTGAGCATTCCCGAAAACTATTCATTTTTTTTTTTTACGGTGGATTTCATATTTCATATGTATATAAATCTTTTATTATTATTATATGTTATATGATATGAGACCAAAAAAAAAAAAGAAGAAATGACAAGATAAGTTGTGTATATTAATGGAAGAAATAACGATATGGAAAACAAGACAGGGATTCTTTACAATGACACTGTAGACCAATTGAAAGGGATGTAGCGCAGCTTGGTAGCGCATTTGTTTTGGGTACAAAATGTCACGGGTTCAAATCCTGTCATCCCTACCTATTACTTCTCCTCTGAGCAGTAACGAGGGATCAATTGAGATCGATTAAATTGGACATACATAATCTTTCATTTTATGATACTATATATGTATGATAGTATATGCATGCAAGATGTATGGGGGTTACAAAAAGAATCACAGTCTTCTCTATTGTGATAAGAAAGCGCTCTTAGTTCAGTTCGGTAGAACGTGGGTCTCCAAAACCCGATGTCGTAGGTTCAAATCCTACAGAGCGTGATTCCGTTCTTGTTAGGTCAAATTCAGATTGCTGTTCAAGTTAGTGAAGTTATTTCAGTGTAATTTGACCTCCTGTGGATTAAAGAAAAGAGGAGGTCAATCAAAAAAAGAGATGTTAATTAATCAAAGGTCCAACTGATCACCACGTCTGTATTGTAAATATGCAGTTACGAATAATCCAGCCAAAGTAATAGGAATTAAACCTAACAC